ACCTTTATCTTTGGAAGCTCAAGCGGAGGCTCGTTTACTTATGTTTTCTCATATAAATCTCTTGTCTCCAGCTATTGGGGATCCCATTTCCGTACCAACTCAAGATATGCTTATCGGACTCTATGTATTAACGATCAGGAATCGTAGAGGTATTTGTGCAAATAGGCATAATACACATAATCGCGGAAACTATCAAAATAATACAGTTGACAATAATGACTATAAGTATACGAAAGAGAAAGAACTGTATTTTTGTAGTTCCTATGATGTACTTGGAGCTTATCGGCAGAAACGAATCAGTTTAGATAGTCCTTTGTGGCTCCGATGGAGACTAGATCAACGTGTCATTGGCTCAAGAGAAGTTCCCATCGAACTTCAATATGAATCTTTGGGTACTTATCATGAGATTTATGAGCACTATCTAATAGTAGGAAGTGTCAAAAAAGAAATCCATTGTATATACATTCGAACCACTCTTGGTCATATTTCTTTTTATCGAGAAATAGAAGAAGCCATACAGGGGTTTTGTCGGGCCTATTCATACGCTATCTAAACTAATAAATTAGATTAGGTGATGCCCGTGCCCATAGGAATTCGGGTCGCTCCAGTTTCACTGGTATCATAATTTCTGAATTTTTGCGTGAATCAAGATTGAGATTGAGGAAAGGAAGTTTTCGAATCACTGACTCAGGCCCATTGTCGAATCCTACTCAGCAGAATATAGAGGTACTTATGGCAGAACGGGCTGATCTGGTCTTTCACAATAAAGTGATAAATGGAACTGCTATGAAACGACTTATTAGCAGATTAATAGATCATTTCGGAATGGCATATACATCACACATCCTGGATCAAGTAAAGACTTTGGGTTTCCAGCAAGCCACTGCTACATCTATTTCATTAGGAATTGATGATCTTTTAACAATACCTTCTAAGGGATGGTTAGTCCAAGACACTGAACAACAAAGTTTTATTTTTGAAAAACACCATCATTATGGAAATGTACATGCGGTAGAAAAATTACGTCAATCCATTGAGATATGGTATGCTACAAGTGAATATTTGAGACAAGAAATGAATCCTAATTTTCGGATGACTGATCCTTCTAATCCAGTCCGTCTGATGTCCTTTTCGGGAGCTAGAGGAAATGCATCTCAGATACACCAATTAGTAGGTATGAGAGGATTAATGTCGGATCCCCAAGGACAAATGATTGATTTACCCATTCAAAGCAATTTACGCGAAGGGCTTTCTTTGACAGAATATATAATTTCCTGCTACGGAGCCCGCAAAGGAGTTGTAGATACTGCTGTACGAACATCAGATGCCGGATACCTCACGCGTAGACTTGTTGAAGTAGTTCAACACATTATTGTACGTAGAACGGATTGTGGTACTATCCGAGGTATTTCCGTGAGTCCTCGAAATGGGATGACGGAAAAAATTTTTGTCCAAACACTAATTGGTCGCGTATTAGCAGACAATATATATATGGGTCTACGATGCATTGCCGCTCGAAATCAAGATATTGGGATTGGACTTGTCAATCGATTCATAACTTTTCGGGCACAACCAATATATATTCGAACCCCCTTTACTTGCAAGAGTGCATCTTGGATCTGTCAATTATGTTATGGTCGGAGTCCCACTCACGGCGACCTGGTCGAATTGGGAGAAGCCGTAGGTATTATTGCGGGTCAATCAATTGGGGAACCAGGGACTCAACTAACATTAAGAACTTTTCATACCGGTGGAGTATTCACAGGTGATACTGCCGAACATGTACGAGCTCCCTCTAATGGAAAAATAAAATTTAATGAGGATTTGGTTTATCCCACACGTACCCGTCATGGGCATCCTGCTTTTCTATGTTCTATAGACTTGTATGTAACTATTGAGACTCGGGATATTATCCATAATGTGAATATTCCACCAAAAAGTTTGATTTTAGTTCAAAATGATCAATATGTAGAATCAGAACAAGTGATTGCTGAGATTCGTGCTGGAACGTCTACTTTTCGTTTTAAAGAGAAGGTACGAAAACATATTTATTCTGAATCAGAGGGAGAAATGCACTGGAGTACCGATGTCCACCATGCATCTGAATATACACATGGTAATGTTCATCTATTACCAAAAACAAGTCATTTATGGATATTAGCGGGAGGTCCGCGCAGATCCAGTATAGTGTCTTTTTCACTCCACAAAGATCAAGATCAAATGAATGTTCATTCTTTTTCTTTCGAAGAAAGATATATCTTTGACCTCTCAATGACTAATCATCGAGTAAGACATAAATTGTTGGATACTTCTGGTAAAAGGGAAATTCTTGACTATTCAAGACCTGATCGAATCATATCCAATGGTCATTGGAATTTCATATATCCTTCTATTCTCCAAGAAAATTCTGATTTCTTGGCGAAAAAACGAAGAAATAGATTCATTATCCCATTACAATATGATCAAGAACGAGATAAAGAACTAATGCCCTGTTTTGGTATTTCGATTGAAATACCCATAAATGGTATTTTACGTAGAAATAGTATTCTTGCTTATTTTGATGATCCACGATACAGAAGAAATAGTTCAGGAATTACTAAATATGGGACCATAGAGGTAGATTCAATCATAAAAAAAGAGGATTTGATTGAGTATCGAGGAGCAAAAGAATTTAGTCCGAAATACCAGAAAGTAGATCGTTTTTTTTTCATTCTCGAAGAAGTGCATATCTTACCCGGATCTTCGTTCATAATGGTCCGGAACAATACTATCATTGGAGTAGATACACAACTCGCTTTAAATACAAGAAGCCGGGTAGGCGGATTAGTCCGAGTGGAGAGAAAAAAAAAAAGTATTGAACTGAAAATCTTTTCTGGAGATATTCATTTTCCTGGAGAAACAGATAAGATATCCAGGCACAGCGGCATTTTGATACCACCAGAGACGGAAAAAAAAAATTCTAAGAAATCAAAAAAATTGAAAAATTGGATCTATGTCCAACGGATTACACCCACCAAGAAAAAGTATTTTGTTTCGGTTCGGTCCGTAGTCACATATGAAATAGCTGATGGGATAAATTTAGCAAAACTTTTCTCTCGGGATCTCTTGCAGGAAAAGGATAATGTCCAACTTAGAGTTGTCAATTATATCCTTTATGGAAATGGCAAGTCAATTCGAGGAATTTATCACACAAGTATTCAATTAGTTCGGACTTGCTTAGTATTGAATTGGGACCAAGAAAAAAATGGTTCTATAGAAGAGGTTCATGCTTCCTTTGTTGAGGTAAGGACAAATGATCTGATTCGCGATTTCATAAGAATTGAGTTAGTCAAGTCCACTATTTCGTATACCGGAAAAAGGTATGATAGGGCAAGTTCTCTATTGATTTCCGATAATGGATTAGATCGCACCAATATCAATCCTTTTTATTCCAAGGCGAAGATTCAATCACTTATCCAACATCAAGGAACTATTGGTATTGGTACGTTGTTGAATCGAAATAAAAATAAGGAATGCCAATCTTTGATAATTTTGTCATCATCCAATCGTTCTCGAATTGGTCCATTCAATGGCTCGAAATATAACAATGTGACAAAAGAATCAGATCCCATAATCCAAATTAGGGATTTGCTGGGTCCCTTAGGGACTATTGTCCCTAAAATAGCGAATTTTTTTTCATCTTACTATTTAATAACTCATAATCATATCTTGTTAAAGAAATATTTGCTACTTGACAATTTTAAACAGACTTTCCAAGTACTTAAATACTGTTTAATAGATGAAAATAGGAGGATTTATAATCCCGATCCATGCGGTAACATAATTTGGAATCCACTCCATTTGAATTGGTGCTTTCTCCATCACGATTATTGTGAAGAGACATCTACAATAATTAGCCTTGGACAATTTATTTGTGAAAATGTATGTCTATTCAAATACGAATCACACGTAAAAAAATCTGGTCAAATTTTAATTGCTCATGTTGACTCCTTAGTTATAAGATCAGCTAAACCCTATTTGGCCACTCCAGGAGCAACTGTTCATAGCCATTATGGAGAAATCCTTTACGAAGGAGATACATTAGTTACATTTATATATGAAAAATCGAGATCTGGTGACATAACGCAAGGTCTTCCAAAAGTGGAACAAATCTTAGAAGTGCGTTCGATTGATTCAATATCGATGAACCTAGAAAGGAGAGTTGAAGGTTGGAACGAACGTATACAAAGAATTCTTGGAATCCCCTGGGGATTCTTGATTGGAGCTGAGCTAACCATAGCCCAAAGTCGTATCTCTTTGGTTAATAAGATCCAAAAGGTTTATCGATCCCAGGGGGTACAGATCCATAATAGACATATAGAAATTATTGTACGTCAAGTAACATCAAAGGTGTTGGTTTCAGAAGATGGAATGTCTAATGTTTTTTTACCTGGAGAATTAATCGGCTTTTTGCGAGCGGAACGAGCAGGGCGTGCTTTGGACGAAGCGATCTGTTATCGGGCAATCTTATTGGGAATAACGAGGGCATCTCTAAATACTCAAAGTTTCATATCCGAAGCAAGTTTTCAAGAAACCGCTCGAGTTTTAGCGAAAGCTGCTCTACGAGGTCGTATTGATTGGTTGAAAGGCCTGAAAGAGAACGTTGTTCTGGGGGGGATTATACCTGTTGGTACCGGATTCAAAAAATTAGTACACCCTTCAAGGCAAGACAAGAACATTCATTTGGAAATCAAAAGAAAGAATCTATTCGAGTTGGAAATAAGAGATATTTTGTTACACCATAGAGAATTATTTTGTTCTTACGTCCAAAACTATTTCCATGAGACAAATTTCCATGAGACATCAGAACAATCATTTACCCGATTTAATGATTCCTAAGAGCGGATTCTTTCCTTTCACTTTAACTATCTTTCAATTATCTGGTCCGATTATTGATTTGGTAAAAAATAAAATAAGTAATTAAATTGGTAATAAATAAAAAAAAAATAAGTAATTAAAAGAAATTAATGGTTTGGGTCGTGTATCAACGGTCAATCCCCCGTAGAAGGTTCCATCGGAACAATTATTTATTTCAGGGTACCTCGTCTCTTTGTTAAAAAAAAGGAAGTCTGGGGAAAAATGACAAGAAGATATTGGAACATCAATTTGGAAGAGATGATGGAAGCAGGAGTTCATTTTGGTCATGGTACTAAGAAATGGAATCCTAGAATGGCCCCTTACATCTCTGCAAAGCGTAAAGGTATTCATATTACAAATCTCACTAGAACTGCTCGTTTTTTATCAGAAACCTGTGATTTAGTTTTTGATGCAGCAAGTAGGGGAAAAAACTTCTTAATCGTTGGTACAAAAAATAAAGCAGCGGATTCAGTAGCATCAGCTGCAATAAGGACTCGGTGTCATTATGTTAATAAAAAATGGCTTGGTGGTATGTTAACGAATTGGTCCACTACGGAAACGAGACTTCACAAGTTCAGGGACTTAAGAGCAGAACAAAAGATGGGGAAACTCAACTGTATCTCCAAAAGAGATGCAGCAATGTTGAAGAGAAAATTATCTACCTTGCAAACATATCTCGGTGGGATCAAATATATGACGGGGTTGCCTGATATTGTGATCATCGTTGATCAGCAAGAAGAATATACGGCTCTTCGAGAATGTGTCATTTTGGGTATTCCAACAATTTGTTTAATCGATACAAATTGTGACCCAGATCTCGCAGATATTTCGATTCCAGCAAACGATGACGCTATAGCTTCAATCCGATTGATTCTTAACAAATTAGTATCTGCAATTTGTGAGGGTCGTTCTAGCTATATAAGAAATCGTTGATTATCATTAAGAATAATAAGATTAGTTAATTATTTGGCAACTCATAGATTTATTGGATCGGTTACTATTTTTGAATTTTTAAAAAGAGATAAAAAAAGTACTGGGGATATTGATATTATTATTATGTTATGATGTTATGTAATTTCTTGGTATCGTAAATAAAATATACGATTAATGATTCAAGTTAGTGAGTTGAGAAATAGATGGTTGAATCAAAATAATTCCTTTTTTGAAGTTCAATTTCTGTCAGAGGACAATATGAATGTTATACCATGTTCCATTAAAACACTCAAAGGGTTATACGATATATCGGGTGTAGAAGTAGGCCAACATTTCTATTGGCAAATAGGAGGTTTACAAATCCATGCCCAAGTACTTATCACTTCTTGGGTCGTAATTGCTATCTTATTAGGTTCAGTCATCATAGCTGTTCGGAATCCACAAACCATTCCGACCGACGGCCAGAATTTCTTCGAATATGTCCTTGAATTTATTCGAGATTTGAGCAAAACTCAGATTGGAGAAGAATATGGTCCTTGGGTTCCCTTTATTGGAACTATGTTCTTATTTATTTTTGTTTCTAACTGGTCAGGTGCTCTTTTACCTTGGAAAATCATACAATTACCTCATGGGGAGTTAGCTGCGCCTACGAATGATATAAATACTACTGTTGCTTTAGCTTTACCCACGTCAGCGGCATATTTTTATGCGGGTCTTACCAAAAAAGGATTGGGTTATTTCGGGAAATACATTCAACCAACCCCAATACTTTTACCAATTAACATCCTAGAAGATTTCACAAAACCCTTATCTCTTAGTTTTCGACTTTTCGGGAATATATTGGCTGATGAATTAGTAGTTGTTGTTCTTGTTTCTTTAGTCCCTTCAGTAGTTCCTATACCTGTTATGCTTCTTGGATTATTTACAAGTGGTATTCAAGCTCTTATTTTTGCAACGTTAGCCGCGGCTTATATAGGTGAATCCATGGAGGGTCATCATTGACTAGTTTTCGAAATAGTCTTTTTTAAGCTTATCCCAATTCATGTATGATTCAAGAGAATCCACTTGGTTGGGGAACATAATAGATACAAATACAAATACGTATGAATATACGACCTAGAGTCGTAGGAAAAAAGATAGACGATATTGCGTTGCGGAATTGTAAAAAAAAAAGATGGGTTGGGGGGGGTCATACTAGATGTATGTAATCTCTATAAGTCCAGCCCCTGTGTCTGTTTCGAGGAATGATTCTAGAATCCGATTCAATATAAAATGTGGGTGGTTTACGTTATGGAAGAAACAAATGTATATGTGATATTAGATATTTACTAGTTATATAGGAATAGGACTATTCCTAATATATATATTACCCTATATATATATTATTTTATTGATTGATTTGATTGCGGTTCACTGCATTTATATAGTTCCAATATAAGTCCTTCTGTTTCGTCTGTGATTGTGGATTGAATGAAATGCAAAAAAGAGATGAACTCAAGGATAGTATCTAGAAGAAAAAAGAAAGGAAAGAAGAATTGAATGAAAGAACGGTTCGAAACAAAGAAATGCAATAACTAGAACCGTATACATATGTATTTACAAAAACAAAAACTCCATTATGGGTAGAAACTCAAAATGAGATATCGAAATAGTATAGTTCTGACGATTCAGTAATATTATCATTTCAATTCGGAGTTTTTAGTTATTTCGACCCGATAGATCTTAATCAGATAGATCTTAATGATAAAATCTTAATGAAAAAAATGATAACTTAATGAAAAAAAAATGATAAAAAAAATGAAGTAAAAATTCATTGGTTGATTGTATCATTAACCATTTTTTTTGGGGGGTGCGAGGAACTTACCATGAATCCACTGATTTCTGCCGCTTCCGTTATTGCTGCTGGATTGGCCGTAGGGCTTGCTTCTATTGGACCTGGAGTTGGTCAAGGTACTGCTGCAGGCCAAGCTGTAGAAGGTATTGCGAGACAACCAGAAGCAGAGGGTAAAATACGAGGTACTTTATTGCTTAGTCTAGCTTTTATGGAAGCTTTAACAATTTATGGACTGGTCGTGGCGTTAGCGCTTTTGTTTGCGAATCCTTTTGTTTAATCCTAGAAATGTAAAAAAGTACCTTACATACTATACTTTTTTTCTTATTTTTTTTACTCGCTATACTTTTTTCTTATTTTATTAACTCAGAATTGCTCTTTGCTTCTTCTAATTATATCAACGCTTTACTCCTACAATTATTTATTTGTTGAGACAATACCCCAGGAAAAGAAGGACTGTTTTGAGGATGAGTAATTACTGGATCCGCTCCTTTTCTTCCTTCGCGTCCTTAGCTTAAGCTTAGTACAATGTAAACCTTTTTTTTTTACTTAGGAATCGTTTCAACAAACGAGATATTTCACAATTGACATGAGACCCAAGACTTAACCTAATAAGTATTTTATTGGATTGGAAACTTCAAGTAAGAAATTTAAAAATTATCAAATTAAATTACTAGATTTAATCTACTTCCATTAAAAAAAAAAAATGGAAATATTATTTATATAATAAAAAGAAATCGACCAAAAAAGGGACGACGAAGTGATACAAAAAGAACTCTGTTCTTTGTTAGTCCTATCTATAAGAGGAGAACATATGAAAAATGTAACCGATTCTTTCCTTTCCTTGGGTCACTGGCCATCCGCCGGGAGTTTCGGGTTTAATACCGATATTTTAGCAACAAATCCAATAAATCTAAGTGTAGTGCTTGGTGTATTGATTTTTTTTGGAAAGGGAGTGTGTGCGAGTTGTGTATTTCAAGAATAGGTTGGATCCATCCGACTGCACTTTATTTATGGTATTTTATTCATTTTATAGGATAAATAGGAAAAAAAGTGCACGATCTCAACGAATTATTTCTGAATAAATTAAGAAATCATATGTAAGAACCATAGCATTTCGTGACTTATTGGTAAATTTGATTCTCTATTAACCAATAATGTGAGACCATTAACATGGTTAAAGCTAAACTGTTTGAAGTCCAGGCAAAACATGGTACTCTTTCTACCGGTACTAACGTACCGAAATGGTTTAAAAATGAATAGTTGGTAATTTATCTGATATAGAACACTCATATCGATAAAACGATTTGAACCATTTATTAAAAAAATGGGCATCTTGCTCTTTTTTTCCAATGCCGAATCGACGACCTACATAAAAAAAAATAGGAATTTTTGGATTTGAAGTGAAGAAAAAAAGGAAATAAAAAAAAATATAGAAATAAATTGTAAATTTAAATTTTAAATTAAATAAAGAACAAATACAAATAAAGAACAAATACAAATAAAGAAAGAACTTTGCTGACAATTATAGATTTTTGTCTGGTCGGAAGAGTCCTTCTAATATTCTGGTCTTATATCAGTTTCGATGTTTTTGAATATAAACAGAAAAGAGAGGGTAGGCTCATTACATTAAAAAAAAAGATATGGGAATGCCCATAACATAAAATAAATAATTGAGCGTGAGAGCCAAATGAATCGAAAGATTCATGTTTGGTTCGGGAAGAGATTATGGAAGTTGTGAAATTAATGGTAAGATAATCTACTTTCATTAAATGATTTATTAGATAATCGAAAACAGAGGATCTTGAGTACTATTCGAAATTCGGAAGAATTACGTAGAGGGGCCATTGAGCAGCTCGAAAGAGCCAGGACTCGCTTACGGAAAGTGGAAATAGAAGCAGATGAGTATCGAATGAATGGATACTCTGAGATAGAACGAGAAAAAGAAAATTTGATTAATGCCACTTGTGACACTTTGGAACGATTAGAAAATTACAAAAATGAAACCCTTCATTTTGAACAACAAAGAGCGATTAATCAGGTCCGACAACGAGTTTTTCAACAAGCCTTACAAGGAGCTCTAGGAACTCTGAATAGTTGTTTGAATAGTGAGTTACATTTCCGTACGATCCGTGCTAATATTGGCATTCTAGGGGCCATGGAAGAAATAACAGATTAGCCCTTTTACTTTTACTTTAGTTTAGAGTTTAGGCATTATTTTTCCCTTTGCTTCCGAAAAAGAATAAAAAAAAAAACAAAACACTAATGGTAACCCTTCGAGCCGACGAAATTAGTAATATTATCCGTGAACGTATTGAACAATATAATAGAGAAGTAAAG